CTAGCATTGGGTAGACCTCATACAATAACTGTCCTAGTTCTACCGTATCTTTTGTTTCATTTCTTCTGGAACAATCACAAACACTTTTTGGATTATGGATCTACTACCAGAAATTCAATGCGTAATCTCAGCATTCAATGTGTATTCCTGAATAATCTCATTTTTCCATTATTCAACCATTTCATTTTACCAAGCTCAACGTTAGCCAGATTAGTCAACATTTATCTGTTTCGATGCAACAATAAGATCTTATTTGTCACAAGTAGTTTTGTTGGTTGGTTAATTGGTCACATTTTATTCATGAAATGGGTTGAATTGGTATTATTCTGGATACGGCAAAATCATTCTATTCGATCTAATGAGTACCTTGTGTCAGAATTAAGAAATTCTATGGCTCGAATCTTTAGTATTCTCTTATTTATCACCTCTGTCTACTATTTAGGCAGAATGCCGTCGCCTATTGTCACTAAGAAACTGAAAGAAACCTCAGAAATGGAAGAAAGAGGGGAAAGTGAGGAAGAAACAGATGTAGAAATAGAAACGACTTCCGAAACGAAGGGGACTAAACAGGAACAAGAGGGATCCGCCGAGGAAGACCCTTCTCTTTGTTCGGAAGAAAAGGAGGATCCGGACAAACTAGATGAAACGGAAGAGATCCGAGTGAATGGAAGGGAAATACTTAAAGATGAGAAAGATAAAGACCTCTTTTGGTTTGAAAAACCTCTTGTAACTCTTCTTTTCGACTATAAGCGATGGAATCGTCCATTACGATATAGAAAAAACGATCGATTTGAAAATGCTGTAAGAAATGAAATGTCACAATATTTCTTTCACACATGTCCAAGTGATGGAAAACAAATCATATCTTTTACATATCCACCTAGTTTATCGACTTTTGGGGAAATAATACAAAAAAAGATGTCTTTATACACGACAGAAAAAGGATCCCCGGAGGACCTGTATAATAATTGGGTTTATACCAATAATAAAAAAAAAAACAACTTGAGTAATGAGTTAATAAATCGAATAGAAGCTATAGAGAAGGGGTCTCTTTCAATAGATGTACTTGAAAAACGGATCCGATTGTGCCATGATGAGAATGAAGAAAAATGCTTGCCTAAATGGTATGATCCATTTTTCAACGGACCATACCGTGGAACAATTACAAAGGTAGATTCACAAAATAAAATAATAGAAAATTACTAAAAAGATTGATACATAAAATAAATACACAAACAAGTAAGAAGAAATTCGCCCCCCCCCTACATATTTAATCCCCTCTCCCACAAAGAAACTTGCAACGCCAACTCCATTCGTAATTCCATCAATCAGTCGTCTATCAAAAGAATGGGTTAGTTCGGCTAATCTTCTTATATTTCTAGTTAAAAATAGTGTATAAAAAGCGTCTATATAACCGCGATTATAGGACCAGTTGTATATTCCATTTATAATTCGGTCTAAAAAAATTCTCTTGGGACCTTTCTTTTCAAATGAGTTAATTAAGTCCAAACTCTGAACAGATGAATAAACGGGCCTATATAAAAAAGACGCTATGAGTATTCCAAAAAGGGCTATACTGACTGAAAAATTTGAATTTATTACAAATTCATACCAATCCACAGAATAGTTCGAATTTTTATGCAAAAGATTTATTGACGGAGTTAACCATTTCGATAATATATCGAAATTCATTACTCCTTGATCCAAAGGAATTCCTATGAATCCAACGAACAAAGTAAACAGAACCAATATAAACATTGGTAATAACATAGTGCTGTCTGATTCATGTGGATATGTGAAAACGATTTCATTGTCAAAATGAATATTAAAGGGGGACATTATATTTCGCACATTATCGCCAATTTTATATGTCTTTTTCGAAAAAAAGGAAACCCTTTCATCATTTTTTATTGCTGATAAAAGCCAATTTCGATTATTCAAGTTCGATTCTTCTTTTCCCCATATGGATATTGAATAGAACGAGCTACTTTTAGTGCCATTAAAATTTTGAAAATGAACCCGCAAACGTCCATCAAAAGTAAGTAAATATACCCGAAACATATAAAATGCAGTTAAACCGGCTGTGGAATAAGCTATTATCGCAAAAATAGGTGAATATAACCAACTATCATTAAGAATTTCATCTTTCGACCAAAAACAAGCAAGAGGCGGAATACCACAAAGAGAAAGTGTACCGAACAAAAAAGTCGTTTTCGTAATTGGCACATATTTTGTTAAACCGCCCATAAGAACCATGTTCTGACTTTTCTCTGGCGAATACCCAACGACGGGTTCCATTGAATGAATAATGGATCCAGATCCCAAAAACAATAATGCTTTCGAATAGGCATGAGTAATCAAATGAAATAAAGCAGCTCGATAAGAACCTATCCCCAAAGCTAGCATAATATAACCTAATTGTGACATTGTCGAATAGGCTAAACTTCTCTTAATGTCTCTTTGCGCAAGAGCTAAAGTAGCTCCTAATAATACCGTTATTACACCTATCAAAGAAATCAGATTCATTATGTACGGTAGGGTTATAAAAAGGGGAAAAAGTCGAGCGACAAGAAAAATTCCCGCAGCGACCATAGTCGCTGCATGTATAAGAGCAGAAATAGGCGTAGGACCTTCCATTGCATCAGGCAACCATACATGAAGGGGGAATTGTGCAGATTTAGCAACTGCACCAAGAAATAATAAAGAAGCGCACAGAATGGCAAAAAAAGAATTTATCGCATTATTATGGACCAAACTAGTAAAAATTTCGAACAAATCCCGAAATTCAAAACTGCCAGTTATCCAATAAAGGCCTAAGATTCCTAATAATAAACCAAAATCCCCTACACGATTGGTTACAAATGCTTTTTGACAAGCATTTGCTGCAATTGGTCGTGTGAACCAAAAACCTATTAATAAATAAGAGCACATTCCTACGAGTTCCCAAAAAATATAAATTTGTATTAAATTGGAACTAGTAACTAATCCCAGCATGGAAGCATTGAAAAAACTCATATACGCAAAAAATCTCAAATATCCTTGATCATGAGACATGTAATTATCACTATAAATAAGAACCATGATTCCAACGGTAGTGATTAATATTGGCATAATAGAAGTAAGTGAGTCAATCAAGTATCCAAACTCCAAAGAAAAATCATTATTAATGGTCCAAGACCATAGATATTGATAAATAGAACTGCCCTTTATTTGTTGAATGGATATATCGGCCGAAAAAACCATAACTATGCTTAGTAATGAAACACTAGTAAAAGCCCACATACGACGAAGATTTTTTGTTGCAGTCGGAGCAAACAGAAGTCCTAATCCTACTAACATAGTAACTGGGAGTGGAACGAAAGGTATGATCCACGCATATGGATATGTATGCTCCATAAGAAAATGCAAAATTTTTCTTACTAATTGTTTCTGATTCACCAGCTCTTATCTCTACAAAAGTAACAATAATCAAATAAAAAAAAAAACAATCAAATAGAACTTGAAATTGATAATCGATTTGAAATTTCTAATCAAATTATTTTGTTTCTTTATAAAAAAAAATTCAAATAGATAAGTCACATTGCTTTACTTTAAATAACCGAATAAATAACTGAATTAGTAGTGAAAACTAATTATTAATAGTTATTTTCTTAAGAAAATTCATTTTTATTTTTTATTAATTAATATATTTATTAATATTGATTAAAATAATTAATATATTTATTAAAATAGGGAATAGAGTATGATATTTTCAAGCAGTCCCCTATTAGTTTATTAGTTAGGTCGATTTATATACTTATAGTAAGGAAAAAAGAACATCAAAAAAAGAAGTACTTGATTTTGGAACATGAGATCCAACGAAAACTCTACCCAACGGAGACCCCCTTTTGGGGGTAGTTTATTCATAGTCATGAACTAATTCATTGTGGAACTGATTGATTGGCTTTTTTTATTCCAACCAAAAAACTTATGTTTTTTTTTGGAAATCCTCTGATTAAGATATTCATTATCTTTCATAGAACTAAAATAAGAAATGGCTAAAATTACTTTTTTTTTAGTAATGTATTGTTTAAGAAATTTATTGCTAGTCTCATTTTCATTTTAATCAGAAGTACTCTATCCTCGGGAGTGCTTAATTAATAGAACAATGTTTTATTATTGTTATTGTTTTCTTAATTTAGGTATAGGTAAGGGTTCTTATCTTACCCTAAGCTTTTCTATTTTAAAAATGGAAGACAACAGCATAGAAATCTATTCAGATATTAATTATAACCTTTTTCTTTTCTTGATAAGAAAAGGGAATTGGCTGTATTTTAATGAAAATGGATCCCATAGAAGTGGGTCCAAATAAGGGTACTAAGGTACCAATGAGGTGGAGGACGAATTCTTTTTTTTTTTTCACATTATTTTATCCAGTATAGATGTATGTGAAAAGAATTCCGTTACATTAAAAATGACATCGTTTTTCTTTTTTCTTCTATTTCTTTTTTTTCTTACCAATACTATATTCGAAGTGCACATATTTATATATTTTTTTTTTAGTATCAAGCGAAGGAAATATTCATCATGGAATAAATATCGATAATCAATAGAAAAAAGCGATTCTTTTTGAACAATATATGTCTTTCACATCCAACTATAAAAATAACTAATGTTTTTGAAATGGCGGTTCCAAAGAAACGTACTTCTATATCAAAAAAACGTATTCGTAGAAATATTTGGAAAAAAAAAGGATATTGGGCGGCAAAAAAAGCTTTCTCCTTAGCTAAATCTATTTCTACCGGACGTTCAAAAAGTTTTTTTGTGCTACAAACAAGTAAGAAAACCTTGAACTAATCGCAATTGACATGACTCGAAAAATTGGATGACTTATAAAATAAATAATTTACATTAACGAATGTTTTGAATTCATCTAGACGAGATTGAACTGGATGTTGTAGTATATAGAATAATAAGTTATCTGTCTAACTGGGTTTTAAAAACAGTATTTTTTTTTTCAAGCAAACAAAAAAGAGTTAGACACAAGATAAGATGAAAATGGAACATTTCATTATAATGTATTTTTATAATTCGCAAGATAAGGATTGTCATTTTTTCCCCTATCGATTCACTTTTTATTTATTGCATAATCCAGAAAAAAGTAAAACAGATATAGAGTCTGTAATCAAAATGAATAGATTATTAAAAATAAATTATTAAACCTAATCGATCAAAAACCTAGAAAATCGATAGTGTTTTTGAACTTTTTGTAACTTTTCGAATTACTGCACAGACTTCTTCTTGTTTGGGACCAATGAATAAAACCCGTAGGTTCCATACCACGGATCTGTTCCATATCATGGATCTAAATCTATTTATATTATGTACATAAAATTATCTATATAAATAAAACAAGTGAATCATCCATAAGATGATCAAAAAGAAAATAAATCTTATACTTGAATTATTGTAGAATAGATCAATAGAGAAATCGATCTATCCATCTAGATAGAATACTTATTCATCTATCTATCTATATAGATTCTAATCTATATAGATAGATATTTTTTTTTTGTAATTGATTCTATTTCTATATATCTACCTATAACCTATATATGGAGATAGATATCCATTTTACTAGATATGGATTTCATATTTGTTTATGAAATCAGATAAATAAGAACTAAATCATAAAAAAATGAGATAGAAAAAAAAAAAGACAATTGTTAGTTTGATATCCGTAAAGGTGACCTAATCATCTAGGCCTAATCGTCCCGGATTTTTTTATACTATGTGAAATTCCTTTTTTAAACATAAGGCCATATCACGATAGTACGCTAAGTAGTATTGAATGTCGAAATATTGATTTGAAAATTTTTATTCATCAGTTCTAATGTTTCCTAAAATAGATTACATTGATTACATCAATCTCGACAATGGAATCTAATATATGCTATTATTATTTTGATCAAGCCGCCATGGTGAAATTGGTAGACACGCTGCTCTTAGGAAGCAGTGCTAGAGCATCTCGGTTCGAGTCCGAGTGGCGGCATCCCCCTAATCTAAAAAGAAGGGGAGCACAATAGATCCTATGCAGAATTCCATTTTGCATTTCAATTTCATAATTCGAGGAAACCTTTTTTTTTTATTGAATATTGAATTTAAAAATTAAATTTTTTTATGATATCTGTCGCTTTAGAACATATATTAACTCACATTTCTTTTTCGATTATTTCAATTGTGATTACGGTTCATTTAATAAAATTATTAGTCCCCGAAATCATAGGACTATGTGACTCGTTAGAAAAGGGCACGATAGCTACTTCTTTCTGTATAACAGGTTTATTAGTTACGCGTTGGATTTATTCAAGACATTTCCCATTAAGTAATTTATACGAATCATTAATGTTCCTTTCGTGGAGTTTCTCCATTATTCATATGTTTTCTAAAATACGTAACCATCAAAATTATTTAAGTGCAATTACAGCCCCAAGCGCTATTTTTACCCAAGGCTTTGCCACTTCAGGACTTTTAACTGAAATGCATCAATCCGCAATATTAGTACCTGCTCTACAATCTCAATGGCTAATGATGCACGTAAGTATGATGTTATTGAGCTATGCAGCGCTTTTATGCGGATCCTTATTATCCGTAGCTCTTTTAGTCATTACATTTCGAAAAAACATAGAAATTTTGGGTAAAGGGAATCATTTTTCTTTTTTAATTGAGTCATTTTTACTTGGCGGGGTACAGTACCTAAATCAAAAAAGAAGTGTTTTACAAAACACTTCTTTTCTTTCATTTAGAAATTATCATAGGTATCAATTGACTCAACGGTTGGATCATTGGAGTTATCGTATTATTAGTCTAGGATTTACCTTTTTAACCATAGGTATTCTTTCAGGAGCAGTATGGGCTAATGAGGCATGGGGATCTTATTGGAATTGGGACCCCAAGGAAACTTGGGCATTTATTACTTGGGCCATATTCGCGATCTATTTACATACGAGAACAAATCCAAGTTTGCAGGGTGTGAATTCGGCAATTGTAGCTTCTATTGGATTTCTTATAATTTGGATATGCTATTTCGGAGTCAATCTATTAGGAATAGGACTACATAGTTATGGTGCATTCACATTAACTTCGAATTGAAGAAAATGACTTGAGGAATCCATAAGAACACTGTTCCATATCATATATAACTAAAGTTTTGCGAGTTTTTGAAAACCATTGAATTAAGTAGTAATTCAATGGTTCTCAAAAACTTCAGATGTATCTAATTAGAATTCCATTTTAATTGAATTCTTTTTTTCTTTTTCTTTTTTTATTTAAAGCGAGCGCTTTTAAAAATCACTGGAGTTTTTTTTACTTTATTTTATGTCTTATTCATGAAAACCAGTTACATTTATCATTTATAAGTTATATTTATAATTTATAAAAGTAATTCGATAAAATTGCTTCTACCTTGTCAACTGATAACGATAGAACAAAATCTGGATAAATACCAATACCTATTACAGGTAAAAAGATACAGATCGAAATAAAAAGCTCTCGTGGCCCAGAATCTACAAAATAAGACTTTGTACCGTTGAATAGCTTGTAGCCATAGAACATCTGGCGTAACATGGATAATGAATAAATAGGAGTTAATATCATTCCAATAGCCATTACAAAAGTAATGACTATTTTTGGTATTAAAAGAAATTTCGTGCTGGTAATTATTCCAAAAAATACTACCAATTCCGCAACAAAACCACTCATTCCTGGCAATGCAAGAGAAGCCATTGAGAAACTGCTGAACATAGTAAATATTTTAGGCATTAGGACACCTATTCCTCCCATTTCGTCTAGATAAACAAGACGTATTCTATCGTAACTTGTTCCTGCCAAGAAAAAAAGTGCAGCACCAATAAATCCATGAGAAATTATTTGTAAAAGGGCTCCATTAAGTCCCGTATCGGTTATAGAACTAATTCCAATAATTGTGAAACCCATATGAGATACAGAGGAATAAGCTATTCTCTTTTTTAAATTGCGTTGACCAAGCGAGGTTGAAGCCGCATAGATTATTTGGACCGCTCCCACTATAATCAACCAAGGAGAAAATATAGAATGGGCATGGGGTAATAATTCCATATTGATCCGAATCAACCCATATGCTCCCATTTTTAATAAGATCCCGGCTAGAAGCATACATGTACTGTAATGTGCTTCTCCATGGGTATCGGGTAACCATGTATGCAGGGGTATAATCGGTGATTTGACAGCATAAGCAATAAGGAAGCCAATATAGAATATTATTTCCAATGCTACGGGATACGATTGATTAGCTAATGTTTCCAAATTTAATGTTGGTTCATTGGAACCATATAAACCCATACCTAGAACTCCCATTAAGAGAAAAATGGAACCCCCTGCTGTGTACAAAATAAACTTTGTAGCGGAGTAAAGGCGCTTTTTCCCCCCCCACATAGATAAAAGAAGATAAACAGGAATTAATTCTAACTCCCACATGATGAAAAAAAGTAAAAGGTCTCGAGAAGAAAATGAGCCTATTTGACCGCTGTACATTGCTAACATCAGGAAATAGAACAATCGCGAATCTCGAGTAACCGGCCAGGCCGCTAAGGTAGCTAAAGTAGTGATGAATCCTGTCAGTAAAATGGGTCCTATAGAAAGCCCATCAATTCCCAGTCTCCAGTGAAAATCAAAAATAGTTATCCATTTATAATTCTCTTCCAATTGAATTAATGGGTCGTCCAATTTGAAATGATAACAAAAAACATAGGTTGTTAGAAGGAGTTCTAGTAGACATATACAAATAGTATACCACCTCACTACCTTATTCCCTCTATGAGGGAGAAAAAAAATGGATAAACCTGCGGATATCGGCAAAACAACAATTATTGTTAACCAAGGAAAATCACTCGTGGTAAAGACAAGATAGGTTTTGACCAGAAAAATCCGCACTCGATAAAAAAAAATCGAGTGCGGATTTTTCTCGGTAAAGAGGAATCAAATGGATTCAAGTCGAATTTTTTAGAACGTATCAATAACCTAGACCCATGCTGCGAGTTGTTTCATGCCATAAATAAACCCGGACGCTCAAGAAATCCGTTGGACAAGCGGATTCACATCTCTTACAACCTACACAGTCCTCTGTTCTTGGAGCCGAAGCTATTTGTTTAGCTTTACATCCGTCCCAAGGTATCATTTCCAATACATCCGTAGGGCAGGCTCGTACACATTGAGTACATCCTATACATGTATCATAAATTTTTACTGAGTGTGACATTGGATCTATAAAATTTTGGAACGTTTTCAATTTTCGATCTGGTGGATCAGTAATAAACGAATGATGTATTGTAGACACCAGACGAATCAGTGGGGTATCAGAATCGATTTTTTCATAATCAATCGACTTCTAGATCTGCTCATGAGAAACGGCCAAGATACTTTGATTTCCTACGTTTTAGGAAACATAATCATACGGGTGATACATGTACATACTAACTTAAATTGTTGAATTATGAAATTATTTATCTATATATAGATAAATATAGAATATAGATAAATATAGATATCTTTATTTAGAGCATTATGCCTATTTATTCAACAAATTGGATTGATTGAGACGAGTTGATTTTCTGTTACGATGGATTGATGAAACAATAGCCAATCCAATAGCTGCTTCAGCAGCTGCAATAGCTATAACAAAGATCGAAAAAATGTCTCCCTTTAATTGTCGACTATCAAATAAATCAGAAAATGTTACGAGATTTAGATTAACCGCATTCAGTATAAGCTCAAGACACATAAGTGCTCTAACCATGTTTCGACTTGTGATCAATCCATAAATACCGATAGAAAATAAATAGGCACTCAAAATAAGTACATGCTCGACCATCATTTACCAACTCCTCATCAATCTCGATTCATTTCAATATGAATAACAATTTCACCTATTTGATTGACTCAACTCAAACAAACAAGTATGGAACAGAAAAGTATTGGTAATGGATAGAACGAAAACTTTTTTGATTGGGCTTGCTCATATTCATATATATGAACAATATGAAAGGAGAACTGAGAGAAATTTTCTGTTATAACAATAAGAAATAAAACAAAACAAGGCCTTATTTATTTTATTTGCTTTTTTTGTAAAAAAATGTTTATTACTGGCGAGCCATAGCAATTGCACCTATCAAAGCAACTAAAAGAATTATCGAAACAAGTTCAAATGGAAGAAAAAAATCCGTTGATAAATGAATTCCAATTTGTTGAACCTTACTTAGAAGGTCTTGCTCTATAATCTGGTTTGATCTTGTAGTCCAAATAATCCCGTACCATGATGTATCTGAGATAGTAGTAATTAATGAAAAAAAGATACTTGTACAAACCAATGAAGTAACCCCATCCCCAACGGTCCAAAGAGAAAAATTATTGGAATATTCTGAACCTTTCAGGAACATCACAGCAAATATGATTAAAACGTTTATGGCTCCCACGTAAATAAGGAGCTGTGCAGCAGCTACAAAATAGGAGTTAGATAGAATATAGAATAAGGATATACAAACAAGAACGAAACCCAAAGAAAAAGCAGAATAGATTGTATTTGTAAGTAATACTACGCCCAGACTTCCTAATACAATACCCGATCCAAAAAATACTAAAAGAATATCATGTACGGGTCCCGGTAAATCCATTATATGTAAAATAATAGAGAATTAAAGTAGAAATATTTCATGACCCTAATGATCGGGCCGGGAAAAGGGGGTTGCCCTATTTTTTTTTGTATCTGATATGTTCTTAATTGAATCTTAAAGCGGTGTTAATTGATGTAGACACAGTTATGTAACAATCCCGCTTCCATATATGAAAAAAAAAAGTAGTTCGGAATTGCTTGTATATTCCGGAATCATCGGAGATATATGAATTCATTCGAAATTCAAATCAATCTATGATTCTCAGAAAAACAAAATAAATAAAAAAAAGAATAAATACAGATTTTTTGTGCTTACTGACCAGCCAAAAGGCAACCTTGCTGCTTTATCTTTCGATTAAAACAAACAGAGTTTTAGTAATTAATTGGTAATCTTTAAGGAGTTTATCCGTAGTTCTTTTTATTTGAGTACAATTCATAATTGTTTGTTTGAATTGTATAATCTCCAGTTACTGACATTGGTAACCGACCCAAAGCAATTTGATTATAGTTCAATTCGTGACGATCATAAGTGGAAAGTTCATATTCTTCAGTCATTGATAAACAGTTTGTTGGACAATACTCGACGCAGTTACCACAAAATATACATATTCCAAAATCAATACTATAATTAAGCAACCTTTTCTTTCGAATATCTGTTTCCAATCTCCAATCAACAACAGGTAGATCTATAGGGCATACACGAACACATACTTCACAAGCAATACATTTATCAAATTCAAAGTGGATTCGACCGCGAAAACGCTCTGATGTGATTGATTTTTCATAAGGATATTGAATAGTTACAGGTAAACGATTCGTGTGGGATAAGGTAATCATGAAACTCTGACCAATGTATCTTGCGGCTCGTACTGTTTGTTGACCATAATTGATGAACCCAGTCATCATAGGGAACATATCGTGGATATCTATGAAAATTTTCGTATTTCTTTCTCTTGGCTTGTTTAAGAGAGTTTCTAAATCTAGAATTTCATATTTTGTTATAGCGAAAGGAGTTGGAAAGAAGTTGTCAATAATAGATTACCTAGAGAAATAGGCAAAAGAAATTTCCACCCAAGATTTAATAGTTGATCCATTCTCATTCTAGGCAAAGTCCATCTTGTTGCGATAGAAATGAAGAGGAACAAATAAGTTTTGGCTAGTGTAATAAGGATACCGATTGTTGTTCCAAAAACTCCACCGGTTTGACTTATTCCAAAAAGTTCAGGAATAAATGTGTACGGAATAGAGAGATTCCACCCTCCCAAGTACAGAACTGTTACAAATAATGAAGAAACTAGTAGATTTAGGTAAGAAGCAACATAAAATAAACCAAATTTAATACCGGAATATTCGGTTTGATAACCTGCTACTAATTCTTCTTCTGCCTCTGGCAAATCAAAGGGCAATCTTTCACATTCTGCTAGGGAAGAAATTAGAAAAACTATAAAGCCTATGGGTTGACGCCACAGATTCCATCCCAAAATCCCATATTTTGATTGTACCTCAACTATATCAATTGTACTTGAACTATTAGATAATCATAGTCGATGATAACATTACTGTTCCCATCGCTATTACAGAACCGTACATGAGACCTCAGCTTCATACGGCTCCCCGATGGTCACAAATAAATCTAAGGTTCGGTATTACTTCGACATGCTTTTGTTTTGTAAAGTAGTAAAGTAGATAGAATAAAGATGTATCGTAAAGTTCCTAATTAGACCAACGAAATTCTGTTTGCTATAATAATCAAAATGCTTCTGAATTTATCTCATACCTTATTTCTATATATTTTAATTCAAATTAGAATTTATCTTTGTTCAGTAATAACCGAATTGTTCAATAATATATGCGTTGCATCAATAGGTATTTCGACCTATCTCTTTCTATTACGAAAAATCATTAGACACTGCACTAGTTCCATGAATCATGATAAGACTTCGATCTGTATGAATTTAGATCAGATGAGGCAAATAAAAATAAAAAAAGATTTCTTATTTTTTCGTTTCCTATTGCATTCCATTTCTTCCATTTATTTCGTTCCTGTTCTTCTTTCTCAGAGGGGTTCTCCTCTTAAAAAATGAAATAAGGGATTACTTCGTTCCTGATAGTCATTTCTTTAATCAGTGGATAGGAGCATACTCTGGATCGGAATCGGGGGAAAGTACTCCTTGATCATTTCTACCAACTTAAAGCCCTCATTATGATTCCTTTTATATAAAAATATCTCTTTGGATACCTTACATTATCTCCATTACTAATCCTTTTTGTATCTTGGTGTTCCTAAGCGTCCACTCATTTTTTGATTGATTCCCGGTATGCTAATACATAAAAAAAATTGTAAAAACTTCATACACTTGATCTTTTTTTTGTACCCGCTTCAAGGGACGATGACTAATCAACCAATCTTGGGGTAAACAATTTTCCACTGCTTATGTGTACTTATACTTTACTCTCGTACTTGAGGAATGAGAATTAATCCTATTACTGCTAATTCAGAAGCTGTTTTGTTTCACTCATATAACTATCAGGTTTCATTCATCGACCCGAATGATGAATAAAAAAAAAGATATTTATTCAATACATTCAATCTCTTTCCTAGAAATAAGGGAAGGGGATAAAGATTGATGTTTCAACGAATCACACGTAGAGATATTGATAACACGCATAGAGTTAATGGTATTTCATAACTAATCGATTGAGCAGCAGCTCGTAGACCACCTGAAAAGGAATATTTATTATTCGATCCATATCCTGACATAAGAAGTCCAATAGGAGCAATACTGGAAATGGCAATCCATAAAAAAACACCTATACCAAGATCGGCTAGAACAAGGCGATAACTAAAAGGAATTACTGAATAACTTAGTAAAATGGATATGACTGCTATGGATGGCCCAATACTAAATAAACGAATATCCCCCCTAGATGGGAGGATATCCTCTTTGAAAAGTAGTTTAGTTCCGTCCGCTAGAGCTTGAAGAATTCCCAGGGGGCCGGCATATTCAGGACCAATACGTTGTTGTATCCCCGCAGAGATTTCTCTTTCTAACCACACAATCACGAGTACCCCTATTGTGATTCCCGATACCAGAGTAAAAATAGGGACAAGTGTCCATATGAGGCCTATGGCCTCTTTAAAGGATTCCGATCTGGAAAAAGAATTGATAGCTTGTACTTCTGTCGTATCAATTATCATTTCAACGATCAACTTCTCCCATAATGATATCTATACTACCTAGTATCGTCATGATATCGGCCAATTTCATTCTTTTAACTAGCTGAGGAAGAATTTGCAAATTAATGAAACCGGGTGGACGAATTTTCCATCTCCAGGGAAAAGCACTATTATCCCCTATCAAATAAATTCCTAATTCTCCCTTTGGGGCTTCTACCCTTACATAAAGTTCTTGTTTCGACAATTCAAAAGTGGGAGAAGGCTTTTTACTAATAAATCGATATTCAAAATCATTCCATTCGGAATCCTTTGCTCTATCAAAGCGTCGGACTTCTAAATTCTCATAGGGCCCTCCGGGGATTCCTTCTAGAGCCTGTTGAATAATTTTTATGGATTCCGTCATTTCACCGATTCGTACTAAATAACGAGATAATGAATCTCCTTCTTTTTGCCATTGAACGTCCCAATCAAATTCATCATAAGACTCATAATGATCAATTTTACGAAGATCCCATTGGATTCCGGAAGCTCGTAACATTGGTCCTGATAAACCCCAATTTATTGCTTCCTCTCCACCAATAATGCCTACTCCTTCAACCCGTTCCAAAAAAATGGGATTTCGCGTAATAAGCTTTTGATATTCCGCTACTCCTGTTAAAGAATAATCACAGAAATCCAAACATTTATCTATCCAACCATAAGGTAGATCAGCAGCTACTCCTCCGATACGGAAGTAATTATGCATCATTCGCATACCTGTGGCAGCTTCAAATAGATCATATAGTAATTCCCTCTCTCTAAAAATATAGAAGAAAGGAGTTTGTGCACCGATATCCGCCATAAAAGGCCCAAGCCATAATAAGTGAGAAGCTATACGACTCAGTTCCAGCATAATGACTCTGATATAGCTAGCTCTTTTAGGTACTTGAATATTTCCCAACTGTTCTGGTGCATTGACTGTTATTGCCTCTGTGAACATAGTAGCTAAATAATCCCAACGGGTTACATAAGGCAGATATTGTATAATTGTTCGGTTTTCTGCAATTTTTTCCATCCCTCTGTGTAAATAACCCAATATGGGTTCACAGTCAATAACATCTTCACCATCTAGAGTGATGATGAGTCGAAGAACACCGTGCATTGATGGGTGATGAGGACCCATATTGACTATCATTCGATCTTTTCTTGTCGCCGGTACACTCATATGTTTTTTCCCGATTCATTATTCTACGAATTGCCGAAAACGAAACAAGGTTTATCAAAATTCAAGATCTCATTTTAAAAACCAAATAATTCAAGCGAATCCTCAAATTCAAATTAACTTAACGAGTTTTTGGTTCCCGAATATTCAGTTGACCAATTAATTCTTTATACCGTACTCCATTTTTATTTGACAAATAGTCCAGCAACCGTTGACGTTTTCCTAAAATTTTCCGCAGACCCCTCTGAGATAAATAATCTTTTTTATGCAATTCCAAATGTGAAGTAAGTCTACGTATTTTTTTCGTGAAACTCCATATTTGAAATTCAACGGATCCTTTGTTTTTTTCTTCTTGCGGAATAATGGAGATAAATGAATTTTTTACCATAAAAATAATTTTTCTTTTTTTTTCTTTATTTTCCACAAATATAAATATGGATTTTATCGATCAAGAATAATAATACCAGTTTTGGGGTTTGGGATACACAAAGATATGGATTTACTTTGTTGTCTAGAAAATCCAATTAAATTAAGAAATTGAATTTTCAATTCAATTCGAATAAAAATAAAGGAAATCACATTTTTTTAGAACCCGCGAAAGAGAAAATGAACTTGAGAGGATTTCGCCAATTCATTTCTAGATGCAATTGATAGGTCATTGAAGCAGTATTTATGTGGCAGAGTGCCATGTAACACAATATGTGTATACATCTCTATGCCTTCGTATACTGGATATAACGATGAATATATAGAAAATTGACCATCAATTAAAAAATTCTGTATCGTGGATACATATGTATCCTTGACATACTGAAACGACTTCCATTATGGGTATCAAACCAATAGCGATTCATACAAGCTAAATCTTCTAATCGATAATTGGGCCAAAGAAATAATTTGAATTGAATGAATTTATTTGTATCTGTATCAAGATACTTCTCCTTATAAAAAAATTGTTCACAATTCTTTACGTTTTTACCATTAAAAACGATCTGATCTCTATCCACAATATTTCCCTTTCCGGAACTCAAACTCATTAGAATTCTCAATTCTCTACGACGTCTAGGAGATAGAATATTTTCAGGAACAAGCAAATCATAATGATTTTCATCTCCATTCACAAGAGTTTTTCCATGTGACAAAATGGATCCGTCGAAATCACTCTTATCAACATATCTTTTTTCTCGACATCTTATATTAGTTTGGTGTTTATCCTTATGTAGCAGCGAAATACCTATGATTTGATACAGAAAAAATTGTACATCCAATTTTAGAGATAGACGAATGGGTTCAATAATAAAAAAGCCCCTTTTTATTAATCCTGTAAGATTTAGATCCTTTTGAATAAGCATTACATCCAGTCGCATTTCTCCTCTTTGAATAGAGGATATAGCAATTTCTCTTGGATTTTTTAGTCTAAGCAGGAGCGAATATACTTTGATATTATCAATTATTCTTTCATTCAAAGAGTTATGCCATCTCAATTGAAAAAGCAAATATCTTTTCAATAAGGAATCAAGTTCCGTTTCCTTGCTGCTTTTTGATTGTCCTTTCTTTCTAGGTTTTTGAATGTCGAATTCCACGTAATCCTTTTCAAAAAAATATTTTTCTTGGTTTTGTACATCTGATCCAAAAGTTTCTGGGCCCAGCCATTCTTTTTCTTCTTGATTTAGATTTTTGAATCCAAGATACTTTTTTAGATTAGATAATATACCTGGATTCATCTTTCGATTTATATTGATGTTTTTACTAATGTTTTCATTTCCATGCAAATGAAAAAAAAGTAATTGGATTGGTATGATCCAAGGTTTAATCTTATATGCATCATAACGTAGTACAAATTCTGGAAAGAACCAAGGTTCGAGATTCGGCATGGGATAATATAGCATTTCTTCATTCATTCCCATCCAATCAAAAAGGTTTTTTTTTGGATTGGATGGGTTGATTTCTTGATGAATCGTGAGATAAAAAAGATTTTTTTTATCCAAAATTTGATAATCATTAGGGCTAGTCTTAGTATCTTTACTAATGTTGGTCCTGGTATCCATATGGGTCCAGTATTCAATATTGATATTTTTTTTAAGACACAAATTGATAATTCCCCAATCCAAATATTTTCTATCCAGATTTTTACCCGTATTGATAATACATTCTTCCCCTACTAAATAATCAGCAATGGCTATAACTTCCGGTACATAAAAGAATGATTCGGATTTAGGTCTGTTGTAATTATATCTAATTTCTTGGTCTCCATTTCTTTTGACTAATGACCCATAAATGGATGAGTCCTTCCTCTCCTCATAATTAATATATTTATATGATAAAAGATCATATCTGTAACGTTTTTTTAATTTTTCTTTTTGATTCGTCAATGAATTCATTCCAAAATGCTTTTGTTTCTTGTAATAAATGAATCGGTCTTTTTCTTTTTTATATGAATAAAAAATTTTGGAGCCTTTATTTTGAATTGTATCGCGTTGATTGATTCTATTTCGCCATTTTTGCGGTACTAATCTAGACCCTCGAATCGGAGGTAAATTGTATTGATAAAGACCCCTTAACCAGTTTTTCCATTCATTCATTTCAGAATTCAAAAATTTCTTCTGTTTTAATTTAGAATCAAATATTCCTCGTGTCCCTAAGTGATCCTTTATTCTCTTCTTAAGAAAAATGGATGGTCCGTGATATTGAAGTACAGATCCGAAGCGATCTAAGTTAATAACTTGGCTTTGCGATAATTTATAAAATACATATGCTTGAGATAAAGAAAATAAGTCACAAAAAATCTGTGAATTTTTATTACTTTTGTTAATAATATTAGTAATATTAGAAAATGACTTTTTTAGAGTCGAAATAAATGGAATTGTGTTTTGATTTGTTTCATCCATTACTCTTTGATGTCTTTCATCATTGCAAATGTATTTATTGAGAGTCTTTTTTGTTGATTCAAGAAACAATTGTGCATATATTCTCGGAATATTAATAGTAAATAGAAAAATATCTATGTATATTTTTTCAATGAAAGATTTAAAAAAATAACGCCATTTACGTATTAATCTCGTACTTGTTTTTTTTGATATCTGCCAAATATCTTTTTTGGATTCTGATCTTTTCGCTCTGTCATACCAACCTGTTTCATCAGGACTAGGATTTATATCTGAAGTTATAAATATTCTTTTCTTATCTTTTGTAATTCTTTCGATTTGATCTCTGATTGTGATTGTACGACCAGACAGATCTTTTATTTTTTTTTCTGTCAGTGAATAATTTGTCCAATCTATCATCGATTTTGTTTGAATGTTCGATTCGTGGGTAATTTTAGTACTTACTATAAAATCTTTTCTATTTTCACTCGGTTCATATACTTTCTGCAATCCCACTAAAAAAGTAGGATTTACTTTTATTTTTACAAATTCTTTCATTTTGCTTTTGAAAAAGAGAACTATTTTGATAACCCATGTCGTATTTTCTTTTGAACCCTCCGTAAACCCTTTTCTTCTATCTTTGAGGGTTTTTAGAACTATAAAAAATCTACTTTTTACCCTTCTCATTTCTTTTTTTAATTCTTTAAAAATGGGTTTATAAAAGGAAAAGGGAGGTTTTTTTCGGGGAGAACCAAAGGGTTGTTCAGCTTCGCGGCCCCATACTGTTAAAAAACAAAAATTTTGTTTTTTTCCTTTCCTTTTCATTGGGTCTCCTTGAGGGAATCTTTGCTTAGATCTATGCCAAGGTTTCAGTGAAAAGGGAAATATAATTTTTATCTGAATACCATCTATTAACCAGCGTTTGGGAAATTCTGTTTCTGATAATTGAACACCATTATAAGTACATTTAATGTGGATTTCTTTATTCCATTCTTGAAAATCTTCGTTCCACTCGGGCACTTGACATAGTAAGATACGGCCGAGGTTTTTAACTATTATCAGTGCGGGCAAAACGACGTATTTTCTAAGAATCGATTGGGCTATTAACGTACAACTCCGTACGGGTTGAGCAAATATAACAGAATCCCAAGTTTCCGCTATTGTTACCCGTTCATTTTTCTCTTGTTTTTTTTTATCTGTTGTCTTTATTTCCTCAGAATCTTCTGAATTGGAAGTTTTGAATTCCAGCTCTTTACCCATACTCATTTTGGGGATATCAAAAGAAAAAGACGTTTTGTCGATTCTGTCCAAAAAAAGTGGCGAATGCACGTTTGCTTGAAGCATTTCCCAAATAATGGTTTTACGCCTTTGAGCCCGCATAGACCCTTTAATTAGATCTCGACGAAAATCCGATTGTTGGGTGTAACGTATCAAAGCCACTTCCTCTGCTTGATCGCTATTATCAGGATAGAAACTCGGATCTTTATCACTATAAATTATTACAAGTCTGGCTTTTCTTGAACGAATCCCAGGGTCGTCTGTTGATTCTGCCGGGTTTTCGTCTTCCTGTTCTTCCAAATCATCGGTCAATTTATATGACCATTGAGGAAGCTTTTTATTAATTTGTTCTATTCTAATCCCATTTTTTCTAATTGTTTGATCAGTTGAATTGTTTGTAATTGCATCAAATAAAAATTTGAAGTATTTCTTTTTATTTTCTGAATCAAACCTTCTTTGTTCGTCCAATAAAGCAAGTCCTTTAAAACCAGGCGTCGATTCTTCATCGAATTTGCTGATTGAGGTAAAAGGATGATCAATGTCTGTTGATAATAACTTTTCATTAAAAGGATCTTTTTTCTGTTCAAATTCTCGGGAATTTTTAAGCTTAGAGAATAAACCATAAATCTTATTTATCCAAATCATTCCCATGAAATCTTCTTTTGAATCTTTTTTTAAAGTGGTTGAATCATCATCTTTATTTTGTGAATCTACCTTTGTAATTGTTCCACGGTATGGTCCGTTGAAAAATGGATCATACCATTTAGGCAAGCATTTTTCTTCATTCTCATCATG